ATGAAAACTCCAATTAATGCATTATTAGAGGCTTCGCTCCTACGTGACGTGCCTGAGCCTTATCAACTAGGCTTCCAAGATGCTGCTAGTCCTGTTATGGAAGAGATTCTATTCCTTCATAACCAAATTATGTTTATTTTAATTATTATTATAACAGCTGTATTATGGTTAATTGTTAGAGGGTTAACAGGTAAAGCTTATCATCGCTATCTTGTAGAAGGAGCCACAATAGAGATTGTTTGGACTATAATTCCAGCAATTATATTAGTGTTTATAGCATTTCCTTCTTTGAAACTACTTTATTTAATGGATGAAGTAGTAGAACCAGGTGTGACAGTAAAAGCCATAGGCCATCAATGGTATTGGTCTTATGAGTATTCAGACTATCAAATTACCTCTGGCGAAGATAGTACCTTAGAATTTGATTCTTATATGGTACCTACTAGTGACCTTGAACCAGGCGATCTTCGTCTATTAGAGGTCGACAATAGAATGGTTGTTCCTGTCGACACTTATGTTAGAGTTTTAGTCACAGGGGCAGATGTGCTTCACTCATTTGCTATACCTTCATTAGCTATTAAAATGGACGCTGTACCTGGGCGCCTTAATCAAACTGGATTTTTAATTAAAAGACCGGGAATATTTTACGGTCAATGTTCCGAGTTATGTGGCGCTAATCACTCCTTTATGCCTATTGTTGTAGAAGCCGTTAGCATGGATAAATATATCAGCTGGCTATCTTCATTATGTGCTGATCTTTAGCTCGTAGGAACAGCGATAACGAGCGTTAACTAACAGTAATGCCTCACTTAGATATAACTGCCTATTTAACTCAATATAGCTGGACATTAATAACCTTGTTAGCACTTTATAGTATTATGAGTTTGTATATTTTACCTAAAATTCAGAATAACTTACGTATAAGAAGTATACTACAGGAAGAGGGGGCATCCCCTAGTAAGGGGCTCGGGGTTAATAGAGCACACACTCTACTACAAGATATACTCCATAGATAGGCCCGCTTCATACATTCAATATGGCAGCTTCTTTCTTTGATCAGTTTAATGTAGTTCGGATAATTGGTGGAATAATTACTAATTCTTCTATTATGATGCTTATCCTATTAAGCGCGATATTAATAGGAAGTTGTTCATATAAACTAATACCTACAAGATTACAATCTACACAAGAAATTGTTTATACCCACTTCTTAGGATTAGTTAAAGATTCTACAGCTAATAAGGGTACTCAATATTTTACTCTTATTATAACCCTGTTTATGTTTATTGCTGGATTAAATCTGCTAGGTCTATTTCCCTATGTATTTACCCCAACTGCCCATATTGTTATTACTTTCGGGTTAAGTCTATCTATTTTAATAGCAGTAACAATATTGGGGATAACACAATTCCGTTGGGACTTTGCCTCAATGATGATGCCTAGTGGGGCTCCTTTATTATTGGCCCCCCTATTAGTTATAATTGAAACAATTAGCTATCTTTCTAGGGCCGTCTCTTTAGGTGTTCGATTAGCTGCTAATTTATCCGCAGGTCACCTTTTATTTGCTATATTAGCAAGTTTTGGGTTTACAATGATTAATAATGGAATGTTAGTATTAAGCTTAGGTCCAATATTAGTAATGGTCTTTATAACTTTACTAGAGATTGCCGTGGCCTTGATTCAAGCATATGTATTTTGTCTGTTAACTGCCATATACATTAATGATAGTCTAAATCTACATTAACCAGTATGTTATACAGGTAGGAGTATTAGTCTCCGTTCGACTCCCCGCCGGGGAGCCATGAGTAAGGCTTATCACCCTTATCATTTAGTGGATCCTAGTCCATGGCCTTATTTAGGCTCAATTGGGGCATTACTGATTACAGTAGGCTCAGTATTATATTTTCATTATAGTTATACATGGATAATGTATTTAGGTGCAATTACATTGGTATTGACAATGATTGTTTGGTGGAGGGATGTTATTAGAGAGGCCACTTTCCAAGGATATCACACTCAGATAGTAAGAAGAGGATTAAGATATGGTATGATCCTTTTTATTACTTCTGAAGTTTGCTTCTTTTTTGCGTTCTTTTGGGCTTTCTTTCATAGTAGTTTATCACCCACTATAGAGTTGGGGGCTGTTTGGCCCCCTGTCGGTATAGAAGTGTTAGACCCGTTTTCTGTGCCCCTATTAAATACAGCTATATTACTTAGTTCAGGAGCAACAGTTACATGGGCACATCACGCCATAGTTAGCGGACAGAGAATAGAAGCCATACAAGGACTTACTTGTACAGTCATACTTGGGATTCAATTTACAGCCCTACAAGCTATGGAGTATTACGAAGCGCCTTTTACAATCTCAGACTCCGTATACGGTTCAACCTTTTTTGTGGCTACAGGTTTTCATGGTTTTCATGTTATTATCGGAACTATATTTTTGGCCGTATGTTTAACTAGGTTAATAGGTTATCACTATACTCGCCATCATCATTTTGGTTTTGAGGCTGCTAGTTGGTATTGGCATTTTGTAGATGTGGTTTGGTTGTTTTTATATGTATGTATTTACTGGTGGGGTTCTTAGCCCAGACCATGGTTACATAATGTTAAGCGTAGCTGCGCAGCAGCTCAGCTTGTAGAGTCAACTAACGGTAAGTTTTCAGACTCATAATCTGATTATGCAGGTTCAACTCCTGCCTCTACCTCCCATGGAATCACCCAAATTAACAACCTTTATGCTCTTAGGAACTGCTTTTATTTTGTTAAGCTGTTTACGCTCTTAGCGAGGATTGGCCAGCCTATATTGAGTAGGTGGTTAGTAATACCCCTAGAATACCTCAATATTCAGCCCATGTTGGATGTGTAATATCAACCGCGGTTGGTAATCCTCTAATTCCGGACCTGTTTTTCACCCCTTGGAACGAGGGGCAACTAGTACTATCTGTTCAACCTCTTCAGCCTTATGTGGCTTATAGCGTAGAAGGAAGTTATGCTGCCCTCAATGGACAAGAGGTTGGGTTCATAATAGACCAGCCTGCCCCTGGCACTCCTGTAGATATCACTCCTGATCCGGATGAGAATGCTACCTATATAAAAATCGGGAATACTATGAATGGCGGCGCTTTATATTCATTCTATCTTGATGGACAGCTCGTGTTTTATAACTATCACTAATTCCCCCTCCTTTATGCCTATGGGGGCCCCCCCATAGATTTGTAAACAAGTAGGCCGGGGCTAACGAAGTCCACGACAGCAATATATAAGAGGAAAATTATAAGAATCTAGGCAAACATACACGAACTAACTCGATTAAGGGATATGGAACTATTCCCAATAATAAAATAGCTACTATTAACGGTAATTGCCCATGAAACTCTCGTCTATTAATATCTCTCGAAAATATTAAATATGGAGAAAGTTGCCCGAAACAGATTCTATTATATAAATATAACGAATAAGCAGCAGCTATGACCATACTAGTTGCGGTAAGAACTCCTAATGATGTACTAGTAGAAAAAGCAGCCACTAAGGATAAGAATTCTCCAACAAAGTTACAACTAAGAGGAACAGCTATATTCGCTAAAGTCAACACCATAAACACGATAGAAAATAGGGGCATAGTCATAACTACTCCTCTATAATATCTAATTAATCTTGTGTGGTGTCTTTCATAGAGCAATGTTACTGCTATAAATAAAGCTGGACTAACTATTCCATGAGCTATCATTAAGAATATAGAAGCTATTAAACCCTCCATCGTATGAGTAAATAAGCCTATTGTTACTATTCCCATATGAGCCACCGAAGAGTAGGCTATCAAACGTTTCGCATCTACCTGTCTACAAGTAGTTAAACTCCCATATATTACTGCTATTAATGATAGCGTTAGTATGATTGGTGCTAAATACTCTGTTGCTTCAGGGAAAATAGGCCAAGCGAATCGAATGAATCCATAACCTCCTAATTTTAATAATATTCCAGCTAGAATCACTGAGCCAGCTAAAGGAGCCTCAACATGCGCGAGAGGCAACCATATATGAAAGGGTATCATTGGTATCTTAACTGCTAAACTAAGGAAGAAACCTATAAATAACCATATTTGTATTGAAGGATAAATTTGAATGTTAGTTAAAGATAAGTAGTCAGTTGTGCCTGTTATCCGATAAATAACTGCGATGCTAAGTAACATTAATATTGAGCCGACTAAAGTATAAAAGAAGAAATAATATGCAGCCTTTATCTTCTCTGCCCGGGCTCCCCATACTCCGATTATTAAGAACATTGGTATTAATATACTCTCAAATAACACATAAAATATTAATAGATCTAATGTTGAAAATACTCCGATTAATAGTAATTCAATACCTAGAAGACACATAATAAACTCCTTAACCAGAAACTTAATACTGCCCCAACTTACCAAAATACAAATTGGTGTTAACAAAGTACTCAGTACAATGAAAAATATAGAGATCCCGTCAATAGCAAATAATATAGGAGAACCTTCAAACCAACCTATTGTACTTACCCAATTGAATTCTATTATCTGTTGAAATTGAGCTTCTTGATGAAGGTTAACTAATAATAAAAGAGAAAGAGCAAATGTTATCAGAGACCACTCCAACGCTTGCTGGCGTAGTTTCATGCTATTTTCCCTGGGAATTAATGCGATTATTATTATACTTATTAATATAGAGCCCACTATACAAGTTAATATCATATTAACATTCTATTGCAGCTACGAGCCGGACCTAATTTACGACTAGGTACTTAAGTGCGATAGCTGTTCCAACTAATATTATTAATGCATAATTAAACAATAAACCAGATTGTAGGCTGCTTAACTCTTTAGTTCTATCAACTAGGAATCGAGCTATTCCAGTAGGGCCTAAAATCTCTAAAATCCCCCTATCTATAGTACGATAAGAGACAGTATGACCGAACTTCCAAACTGTGCTTCCAATATAATAATTTGCTATTTGGTTAAACTCCCAGGCATAAAATAAGAATCCATATATGCTAGGGCGTGTAATATAATATATAATATATGGACGAAGTATAAACACTAGTAATATCCCGGTTACAGACATAATAACTGGCGCTAAAGAGACTACTGTGGGCACAAGTGGCAAGGGACGTACACCTGGCGCAAATACCATATTTTTAGCCATATAACCAACTAAAATACTCCCTGCCCCTAATACTAATAAGGGGCCCAATAAGTTCCAATCAGCTTCTTGTAAGTGTTGTGCGCTCATACGTGTTAAATTAGGCTTAGACACGAAGCTTAGGTATATTAATCGAAATGAATAAAAAGCAGTTAAGAAGGCTGTAATTGAAGCCAACCAATAAATCGATATTAAACAATAACTATTATAAGTTAATTCCAATATTAAATCTTTAGAGTAAAATCCAGATAAATAGGGGAAACCGGCCAGAGACAATGAGCCAATCAACATTAAGATATAAGTTAAAGGTAGGCCTCTAATTATCCCCCCCATCTTCCTAAGATCTTGTTCATCTAAAAGAGCATGAATTATTGAACCTGCTCCCAAGAATAATAAAGCCTTAAAGAAAGCGTGAGTTAGTAGATGATATAAACTACTTAGACAGCTATAAGTACCACAGGCCATTACCATGTATCCTAATTGGCTACAAGTAGAATAAGCAATAACTTTTTTTATATCCGATTGGACTAATCCTACTGTGGCAGCAAAGAAAGCAGTTAAGGAGCCCACTAAACCCACAATAATTGTTGCAGTTGGAGAATGATCAAAAAGAGGGGCGGACCTTATAATTAAAAATACTCCTGCTGTTACCATTGTTGCTGCGTGAATTAGGGCCGAAACAGGTGTAGGGCCCTCCATAGCATCTGGCAACCAAGTATGTAACCCTAATTGGGCAGATTTTCCCACGGCCCCGATAGTTAGTAAGATACAAATCCAAGTACACGCTGAAGATGGAGACAAGGTGGAGAACAAACTACAGTAATCTAATACCCCAAATTCTTTCCAGATTAATATGATAGCTAACATTAATCCTATATCTCCTATTCTATTAATTAACATTGCCTTAATTGCTGCCTTGTTAGCTTGTATACGTGTAAACCAAAAGTTAATTAATAAATAAGAACATAAGCCGACACCTTCCCAACCAATAAATAATTGCACATAATTATTACTAGTAACTAAAACTAACATAAAAAAGGTAAATAGAGACAGATAACTCATGAATCTAGGTAAATGGGGGTCTTCTCTCATATAACTTGTAGAATAGATATGAACTAACCCACTAATTGTGGTTACTACTATTAACATTACGGCTGTTACCACATCAAATTGTAAGCCGAAATTAGTTATTAGTAAATCAGACTCTATCCATCTTCCTAACTCTATATATACTGTGGACCCATTAATAAGAATTTCATAACATAATACAAAAGAAAGAAGGCAACTAGCCATGACCCATACAGAAGCTAACAAACCAGCCCCCTTTCTTCCTAGATAACGGCCCCCTAGTCCGCTCCCGACTGCGCTTAATAACGGTATTAATATTACTAGAAGATACATGGAAATAAATCTAAAACAATCAAATGTGTTAACTGAAAAAACAAACTAGGACATACTATAATTGTTAATATTAAATATAAATTTGCCCCTATTAATATTGCTTTGCCCAAACCTGTTTCCTTCGATGCTACGCTACCATGTGGAGAATTTAGTATATTTGTTATGACTAAAGGCGTCGACATGGGTTGATAAAACATAATTTTAATTAATCTAAGGTAATAAACTCCAGCTATTACGGAGCATACTAAAGCGATTAAGGCGCTAAGATAGTAGCCTTGACCAACAGCCGCTAAGATAATATACCATTTAGTTAAGAACCCAATTAAAGGGGGGATTCCTGCAGTAGACAATAAACCTGTAGCTAATGCTAATGCTAAGATTGGGTTTAATCTTGAAACACCACTAAACTCAATAAGCATATCTTTTTTAGGAGATATAATAAGTACTACAGACCAAAGTAATACTTGAGTTAATATGTAGGCACCTATATACATTAAACTAGCCTGAAGACTTTCTATAGACCCGATAGCTATTCCTAGCAACACAAACCCTATATGGCCTATCCCGCTATAAGCTAATAATCTTTTTATACGAGTTTGATTCAAGGCTCCTATAGCCCCTATAATCAAGGATATTAGCCCGGCCATTAATAATCCTATTTCATTTAGGCCGATTTGTATTATAATAGCTAGTACCCCTAATTTAGGCACGATAGATAATAGCGCAGCCACCCAAGTAGGAGCCCCTTCATATACATCGGGGGCCCACATATGAAATGGAGCTGCAGATACTTTAAATAATAATGAGACAGTAATAAGACACTTACCAGCTAATGCTCCGTAAGATATTGTACTCATACGAATAAATTGAAGGTCAAGCTCTCCTGTAGAGCCATAAATTAGGGCACAACCAAACAGGAACAACCCCGAAGATAACGCCCCTAACACAAAATATTTCAATCCAGCTTCTGCTGACAACAATGAGTTTTTATTATAAGCGACTAAGATAAACATACATAATGTTTGCATTTCTAATGCTAAATATATCGAAATTAAATTTGTTGATCCGATAAGTAATAAATTACCCAAGATCACTAATAAAATCAATAAAGAGCTTGATCGATGCGATGTTCGATGGTCCAGCATACATAGTATGGCTAACCCACTTAGCATTACCAACATCTTAATAGCCTGTGTCCAACATAGCAGATGGGGCTCAGCTAATAACCCAGCAGCTACCATAAGTATTAGAGCTCCTAAACAGAATGTTGCTAATCTTAGAGTAGGGGCCTTTAATCCATACGTCAACACTATTAGTATGATGAGCCCTAGTGTTAATTCCATAGGGTACCAGGGGCTATGCACCCACAAGTACCTTATTAATCCCTAAACCTTTTGTTCTCCTTCTTTGCAGCAGCCAGAAGTTGATTACGTCGATGGGGCCAATATAGTCGAGCATCGCTGAGACCATTCCTTGCGTACTAGGACTCAGAAAAGTTGGGATTGAACATTGTAGATAGAAACCGAGCTGTGTCACCACGCTCTGAACTCAAATCATGTACGGTTTTCATGGTCGAACAGACCAACCTAAGGTACCTTCTACAGCACCAGGGCACCGCAATTCAACATCGAGGTCGCAAACACTGTCCTCGATAAGAACTCTCCGACAATATTACGCTGTTATCCCTACGGTAGCTTTTATCCGCTTTCGATATTTATTTTGGATAATAATATCGGGTCACTATCGCCCACATAGGAACCCCCGTGGGGTCCTTGTGCCAGCTAGGGGTGTCCCCCTCACTGTGAGGCTAATGAGATTTTATTAATACCATAAGCTCGCCTTCGTTTCTTATTCAAAGGTAGTCGCCCCAACTAAACTGTCCTACCAACAAAATTTATTAACTTAGAATTAGGATACTTAGTATCGATCATTCTAAATTAACGCTATCGGTATCCAGTAAAGCTCGATAGGGTCTTTTCGTCTTACAATGTTTATGTAGTATCTTCACTACAATTATAATTTCATCGGCTTTTCTCTTGAGACAGTAAGACCCTCGTGGTTCCATTCATACCCGCCAACAATTAATTGGCTATTTATTGTGCTACATTATCACGGTCAGAGTTACCGCGGCCATTCAGTTGGGTTTCGCTTTAGACGTTAGTCCTCAGTTTCACTATACAACCATTGGGCAGAATTCACCCTCTATACTTCAGTCAACCTTTAGCAGAGAGCTATGTTTTTGGTAAACAGTCGAGATCTTATTTTGCCGAGTTCCTTAAGAGAAATTATGCCTAGATCTAAGTCCCATAAATAACAATCGAAAGTAAGTCAGTGCTATGCACTATAATAATTTTCCTGAACAGGTACAAGAATTATAATCCATCGGGCGCAATGCCCTTAGGAGTTGTATAAACATTTTATTTGGGAGTGAATCCTGTACTACTCATGCCTGCATTATCACTTCTGTTTATCTCACGAGGTGGATGTATACAGAACGCTCTACTACCAAGCCAATTGATGCTTCCTTGCGGTTGCCGTGTGGCTTCCAGAATTTCAGTTACAGATTTAGCCGTCTTAATTCTTAGAGTTTCCTAGCTCATTCAGTGAACTTTTACGTTTTCCTGTGCAGATGGCTGTTTCCAAGCCTACTTCCTGTTTGTCTAAGTCGGACCCTCTTTATACACTTAATCTGTATTAGCGACTTTAATTTCTGGTTAGGGCTTACCCCTCTTGACTAGGGGCCTTATCGCCATAGTCTGACTACACCAGTAATTCAGGCCCCCTGGTTTGGGGGCGAATCAACTTGGAATGCCTTACTAAGATAAGTTTCGTAGAGAACCAGCTATATCCAAGTTCGACTAGTATTTCACCGCTAACCACAGCTCATCCAAGATTTTTGCCACAATCACTGGTTCGGTCAGGAGTATGGTAAATACTCCTACCTGGCCATGGTTAGATCACTTGGTTTCGGGAGATTTGACTGACGAGTTTTTCTCTTGCTTTCACTACGCCTTCATTCAATACTTAAGCTTGCCAAATCTTGTCTTGCAGGCCCATTATGCAAAAGGTAACTTTTAGAACCAATTCTGAGTCTTTCCCTCACGGTACTTTCTCTATAGGTGTCTATCGGGGTTTAGTCTAGATGTCCAATCATCTTAATTATCTGTTTGAGACAATTCCTCCGCTATCGCTCGCCGCTACGTACGGAATCTCAGTTGATTTATTCCCCATAGTTTAGTAAGATGTTTCAATTAACTATTCAATTCACCCTTTTCAGTTAGGACAAACAAGTTCAAAGTCTCTCCCTTGTTATTTCGTATTTCACGTCCTTACCGATAGACCCTAGACTTTACTCAGTTCCACTGTCTAAAGACTCATTAAGATAAACCCAATATAATTTATTATGTCCTGGTGTTCTCTTCCAGCCTAAAATAGAGATCTTATTTCTATGAATATCTAAATGACAGCTTGAGCATACTGGCACCAAATTAGATCTTCGATTCAAATTGAAGGAGCATAATCTCTTAGGTTTAATATGGTGGATGGCCTCTGCTGGAGCTCCACATATTTCACACGAGTCAATAAAAACTTTAGTATTATATTTAGAAGGGCGGAATACTGTTAAAGAACTAGACTGACTTCGGGGCCGTAGGGACGGTGATTTCCAATTAATAAGTTTACGATATTTTAAAGCACTACTATAAAACTCTCTGTCATTAATAATCTGCCCCATAACTTCGATGCCATATTGGGAGGGCCCTGGGCCAGGTTTTAATTTACGTTCATAAATTATCCCTAAATCTTCTCGCTGAATAACAGATAGATGATAATATCGAACTGGTGAATCAATTAAAGAACAAACTTGATGTAGGTGAGTAGAAAGAACGAAACTAGTTCGTGCAGCTGTCAACCTTTCAATTGTCGCAGCTAATATTGCTAACCCCGAACTAACTTCTGTCCCATGGCAAATTTCATCTCCTAATATTAAACTGTTAGAATTAGCTAGCTTTAATATAGTCGAGAGATCCCTCATTTCGACCTCAAAAGTACCTTGACCTTTATGAAGATTATCCCCCCCTAAAATACGAGTAATTAAATAGTGGTAAGGTCTTAACTTAAAAGAATCTGCAGCTACATACATTCCTGCTTGAGCTAATATTACGTTGACCCCTATTGCTCTGAGTAAAGTAGACTTACCCGCACCATTTACCGAGAATATTAACATTCCCTTCTCCTCTAAACTAATATCATGAGCTACACATTCTTCCTGAGTATTTAACTGTTCTATTAATGGGTGTCGAAGATTAGTTGTTTCTATTAAGCCCTTACCCTCTCCCTGCAAGCAAGGTTTAGTATAATTAAACTTAGTAGACACGATAGCCCCGCTTAATGCAACATCTAATCTAGAAATCATATTCTCTAAAGGTAAAAACAGCTCAGAATAACTGAAATATAGCCTTTTAAGTTCTCGGTTATAAGTTTGTTTAACATAAGTATTAATTTGCTCTTCTAATAAGTTTAACTCAACTGATACTTTAAGAATAGCGGGACTAGTAATTATATTATAATTTCCTCTTTTACCCAATATGATAATAGAGTTAATATCTATTGTATTAGCACTCGAGGCCGCGCGATTTAACTTAGCTAACTTTTTAGATAAAATAGAGAAGGCATAACCCTCCTTACTAAAATATTCAGCTTTGATAGAAATTGGATCTTGAAATACGACATTCGAAGTTTGTTCGGCCCATTCTGTAAGTTGGTCCTTTAAAGCTTGTTGTTGTACGAGAAGGTTAGTTAGGTTGTCCGTTGGTTGTAATATGTCTTTTAAATCTCCCAAAAGATTATCTACCTGGAAAAATCGACCTATTTCCTCAATTAAAGATTCTAATTGAGGCACGACTGCCAAGTGCTCGATTGCCAGGTGGGGCCGTAATAAAGGAAGTAAAGACCTTATAAATTTATTAGCAGACAAATAAGAGTGGTAAATTTGATTCAACTTTTTAGGAGGCAGCCACAAGGTAGGATCTGTCGTATTAACACTCGAGGCACATATTGCTCATTGACGATGTAAAGGGGATAAATCTTTAATTTGTTTTAACTCGGAGTTATCAAATATTTGCTTATCAAGTAATTGTTTAAATGTAGCAACTTCCTCGTAACGAAGATTTAGTTCAGAATAATCTGTGATAGGGTTAAGAAGTCTGGATTTGAGTAGCCTTTTACCCATTGCAGTAGAACAGTAATCAATCAGATTAAGTAAACCACCCAGTTTACCCTTTTTAGGCAATAGGTCCAATTGATACTCGGCTCGATTACATAGTATTAAATTTAAAGGACTAACAACAGAATTATAAGACTCGGGAAGTTGTAGATTCTTAATAAAATTAGGATTTCGATCTTTAACAAATTGTAATATTCCTAAAAGGCTAATTAGATTTACCTGATTGAGATCGTCCGTCCAAGTGCTTTGAAATATTTTACTAAGGGTATATTCTTGATAATTTTTGTTAAACCACTCTTCGTTAAAGCCCGAATAAATATGAAGCAAAAGCCACTCCTTATTATCATTTTCATATCTATAAGATAAGTAACACGGGCTACTCATAACTTCAATTCTAGCATTAGGTTCAGAAGGGAATAAATTCCAACCAATTAATAAACCATATATCTTATTTAGTATCCCCGGATCGGCCCCCGGGTCCGTCCAAATTACTACCTCTTTAATACGGTAGCTTATTAATAATCGAGCTACTTTGTCTCTGTCTCCCCAATAGACAGGAAACATTACACTATGTCCATTCATGGCTGAAAATAAAGTAACACCCAGTAAGTCATCTTTAAAATAAATTGATATCACATAAGATAATTCAGAACAATCTTCTAAATTACAACTAGGAGAATAAATCTGAGATACTGCGCGTTGTTTAGGCCCGGATTTATCAGTAACTAGTTCATCAATAACTATAATAGTCCAACCTTTATCCAACAAGATGCTTAAATAAGTAGTAAGGGAATAAATAGGAAACCCCATTTGAAGCAAGGATCTTTTACCGGGTGATATTATCCTCATATCAAGTAACGAAGCAACTTGTTCAATAGGAGGTGTTACTCCTAAAGGCCCCTCCACGGGGGGGCCCGACTCAACTAATAACTCAGCTTGAGGATATGCTTGCTGTATACAAGGAGCATCAGGCTCATGCCAAAGTTCATAGAACTTACCAATCTGGATAAGCTGGATTACTGATAACCCATACTTAGAATAATCCTCCTCCATTAAGTTAAAATACTGCATAATTATTTGGCTCATTTTTAATTAGGAGTTAACCTCTTAATAAATTTAAGGCTCGAACAGCAATTGTACCACGTAAACGGTAATAGTTAACCATAATGGCTAAACCGATAGCAGACTCGGCAGCTGCGACAGTTAAAATCATAATCGCAAAAATTTGACCAAAAAGCGTATAGAGCACACGAGACTCAAAAAGAAGCAAAACAGTAGAAGCCAGTAAAACTAACTCTACACACATTAACATAATAATTAAATTGCTTCTATTAAGAATAATACCTAAGATTCCGATTAATAAGATGACAATTGATAATATTAAATAGGACATACTTTAATTCTCCCATTCTAAGCCCCCTTCTATCCATTCATAAACTAACCCTAAAGTTAAAATAAATAAAAATAACATAACAACCCAATATCCAAATAGGGGTAAGCCCATATAGGTAACCGCCCAAGGAAATAGGAAAGATATTTCAAGATCAAATATTAAAAATAAGATCCCAATTAAGAAGAATCTAACGGAGAAGGGATTCCCCGGGTTATCAAAAGGATCAAACCCACACTCATATACTGACACTTTCTCCATATCGGGTTGTTTATTTCCTAATAAATAAGATGCCCCTAAAATTATAATTGATAATGTCCCGCTAACGATAAGTAGTATTAGTATTCCTTTGAACTCCATGTTCCTAAGCGGAGACGTGCTAGCACTATATAGATAGTGGCTATCGCACTTGGCCAGAAGGCACCTAAAGGTGCTTTCTGCTTATTTGTAGGAAGAGATCTTGCCTACTACGTATCTCTACGTTGGAATTATATAAAGAAGGTGTATTTGGCTGCTGGGCTAATAATATAGCTCCTACCATGGCAACTAGTAGTACCAAACTAGCGACTAACACTAATTCATAATAAGTTGTATAAAGATGACTTCCAATCGCCCCTATGTTAGTTCTAGATTCTATAACAGGATTGCTGATATATTTAGGGCTATTGGTTAGTAAACTATAAAATAGGAATATCACAGATAATCCTACAGGTAAGAAATGCGAGTGATCCTGGGAATCTACTTTATTAGGCTGTTGAATTAACATAATTACGAACAAGAATAAAATAGCGATAGCTCCTACGTACACAATTATAAATATTAAGCCGATATAGTCTAATCCCAATGATATAAACATAACAGCAGCATTAACAAAGGCAATAACTAACCAGAATACTGAATAAACAGGATTCGGGGTAGATATAACCATAAGACTAGCCCCAACTATTCCTAAGGAGAATATCATAAATAGACTATTCATATTGACGTTCAATCCGCGCTACTTCATCCGGAGCAACTTGGTTTCTACCCAACCTAAAAGGGGACTTAATAATAAGAAGTAACAAAAGTAGAAAATGGAAGCAAATTGGCCGACCATAACGTAAGGCTCCTCTACTGGGTTGGCCCCTAACCAGGTTAATAATATAAAGTCAGCTACTAAAAACCAAAACGCTATTTTACCCAAAGGTCTAAATGTTAAGGCTCTTAATTTACTAGTATGAATAAAGGGCAATAAGAATAGCACCAAGATACTGGCTACCAGAGCCAAGACCCCCCCGAGCTTGTCGGGCACAGCGCGTAGTATGGCATAAGCAAATAAAAAGTACCATTCTGGTTGAATATGAACAGGAGTTACTAAAGGATTAGCTTGAATGAAATTCTCGGGGTCACCTAACACATTAGGCAGAAAATAACTAACTATAACTAAAATAATGCCAAGTACTAGGATCCCAAACAAATCCTTATAAATATAATAAACATGAAAGGTAACTTTATCTATATTAGAGCTAATCCCTAAAGGATTATTTGACCCGTCTGTATGTAAACTAATAATATGTAATACGGCTAGTCCAACTATAAGAAAAGGAAAAAGATAATGTAAAGAGTAGAAACGATTAAGAGTCGCGTTAGATATACTAAATCCTCCCCAAATCCATTGAACAATCTCTGTGCCTACATAAGGTATAGCAGAACAGAAGTTAGTAATAACTGTGGCCCCCCAAAAAGACATTTGTCCCCAGGGTAATACGTACCCTAAGAAGGCGGTTAACATCATTATTAAGTATATTATAACCCCGATATTCCAGACGTCCATTTTCATGTAGCTTCCATAATAGAGTCCTCTGCCTATATGTATATACACACAGAGAAAGAATAATGAAGCTCCATTAGCATGAATGTACTTTAACATAAAACCGTAATTAACGTCTCTTAAAATATGGGAAACTGAGTCAAAAGCTAAGTTAACGTCGGGGCAATAATGCATAGCTAAAAATATTCCAGTCATCAATTGAATAACTAAACAAGCTCCTAACAAAGAGCCAAAATTCCATAAATAACTAATATTAGAGGGGGACGGTAAATCGACCACTATCCCATTCACAATAGAGATTAATGGATGTTGAGTTCTTATTCGTAACATTTTGCTGGGTGATTCCATAGCCACAAGGGCTAGCCCCCTATAAAGGGCACTGCATCCAAACCTATCAGCAGACCAGAAACTAAAACGATTAAACCAAGACTGAAAGGTAAATAAGACTTCCATAATAGGTACATAAGTTGGTCATATCTCATTCTGGGGAAAGAAGCTCGTACCCACACAAATGAGAAGGCTACTGCCGAAGTTTTAAGGGCTAAGCAACCCATTCCTAGAATTCCTGCGAAAGGTGCCCAACCACCTAAAAACAATAAACTTATCAAACAGCTCATTAGAATAATATGGCCGTATTCAGCTAAAAAGAATAGGGCAAACGACATACTAGAATATTCTACATTATAACCAGAGACTAATTCTGATTCTCCCTCGGTAAGATCGAAAGGAGCCCGATTAGTTTCAGCTAATGCCGAAGCAAAGAACATTAAAGCAGCTGGAAATAAAGGTATAATATACCAAATTTCGGCCTGAGCTAAAACTATCTGAGTGATATTAAGAGAACCTGCACATAATATTACTGATATTAGGATGAGCCCTATACACACTTCATAGCTAATCATCTGAGCTGCTGCTCTGATGGCCCCCAAGAATGCATATTTAGAATTACTTCCCCAACCAGACATTAAGATAGCATACACTCCCATAGAACTGACAGCAAATATGTATAAGATTCCAACATTAATATCAGCTAGTACGATACCTGGGCTAAAAGGAATAACCCCCCAAGCCAAAAGAGCTAAGGTAAGCGATAGAATCGGGGCTACAATATAAACCGACAGATTAGCGTGGTTAGGAATAACCATCTCTTTGGAGAATAATTTTATTCCATCAGCTAAAGGCTGTAATAGCCCATAAACACCGACTACATTAGGTCCTTTTCGTGCTTGCATATACCCTAATACCTTTCTTTCTGCTAAAGTTAAATAAGCTACAGCCGCTAATAAAGGTATTATTATTGCAAGCGTTTTAAAGATAATTGAAATAATAGTACTCATCATCCTAGTTACTGCCCCCAGAAGAGGGCGGCCAAGTACGTATTGAACGTAGCCTATGGCCCAAGAGCAAGTTCCCTTACCCTTACTATGTTACGACTTACCCATTCTCGAAAAGGAGGGATAACCCCGCCAATTAGCGACGGGGCGTCTCGTATCCTTAACTTGAAGGGGACGACGGGCGATTTGTGCTAACACTGGGTTAGAATTCACCGGAACGCTCTACTTCCCGATTACTATCAAATCCTACTTAAGATTACCATTTCAGAGAATCTCCGCCTCCTAATTTACTGTATATATTGTATAGGAGAATGTAGCGCATAATATCCCTTTCCATAAAGACCATGACACCTGACTTAATCCATAATAGGGTTAAGGATAACATTTATTGTTATCCTGACGACGGCCATGCAATGCCTGAGCGGCCACTCTTTAAGAGCCGGCGCTTTCAAGGAAAGGTGAGGTGACACGCGGATCATCGTATTAAATTACACGCTCCTCTGATTCAAACAGTGAACAGCCAAGCCTTTTGAGTTTCAATCTTGCGATCATAGTATTCAGGCATACAATAAGGTTATTCGCTAATAAAGCTATTGTATAAGTTTAGGGCGAGGACTACCAGGGTATCTAATCCTGTTTGCTATCCAAGCTTTCGTATTTCATGAAGACGTACCATGAACGGAGTAAGGAGTCTTCACCTTCGGACTTCCACTCTTGCTTCAAACATTTTACCGCTACCAAGAGGTTTACCTTACTTTATCCTCATGCTTCACTACATACTTTAACGCCTAATGCGAAATAAAAACTGGGCCTCTAAGTTTAACCGCGTCTGCTGGCACTTAGTTAGACAGACCTCAGTGTGAAACCCTGTGTCAAGCGTTTACCCATTGCACAAGATTCTCTACTGCTGCCAAAATGTCTTCCCCTTGTTACAGTGAAAGTGTGGCTGTACTACGCATCTTCGACCAGGTGGGCCACTATCCCACCTATTCTAATACGTCAACAGAGACCGTCAATGGTCTCCATTTTATCCTCACCAGTATGACCCTTGATAGGGCCTTGCATGTATTAGAAGAACACATTGCCTTATAAACTCCCCAAGGTCAAAGGAGTAGTGTGGAAATAATATGTAAATCATCCCCATGACTCAATTAGTTAGACAGATTACTGCTCTGATAGACAAACGGTAATTCATTATAAGTATGAAAAGCAGGCGGAGAACATAAAGACCACTCTAATGAGGTAGACGAAGCTTGCCAGCTCTTAAAGGGTCTTTCAGCTGCAAATGCCTCATAAGTCAAGAATATAAACCACAGAATTCCTACTAGTGCTATTATAGCTCCGTAAGAACTAACTAAGTTCCAATCTTGATAAGCATCAGGGAAATCGGAGTATCTTCTAGGTAACCCAGCTAAGCCCAAGAAATGTTGGGGGAAGAAAGTTAAATTAACTCCGATAAACATAAGCCAGAAATGGATCTTACCATATAGTTCATTATAACTAAAACCTGTGATTTTACCGAACCAATAGTAGAATCCCCCAAATATAGCAAATACGGCCCCCATAGATAACACGTAATGGAAGTGAGCTACTACATAATAAGTATCGTGTAACACTACATCTAATGAACTATTAGCTAATATAACTCCAGTTAAACCGCCCAGGGTAAATAAGAATACAAACCCTATAGCCCACAACATAGGGGTATCAAGCCGTAGGCTTCCCCCGTATATAGTAGCTAGCCAGCTAAATATCTTAATCCCAGTGGGAACAGCAATAATCATAGTGGCTGCAGTGAAGTAGGCACGAGTATCGACATCCATACCAACGGTGAACATATGATGAGCCCAAACAATAAACCCTAATACTCCAATAGAAATCATAGCATACACCATACCTAAATAACCAAAAATATGCTGTTTAGCAGAAAATGTAGGTATAATTTGAGATACAATACCAAATCCCGGTAGAATTAATATATAGACTTCAGGGTGTCCAAAAAACCAGAATAGGTGCTGGAATAAAATGGGGTCTCCCCCTCCTGCAGGGTCAAAGAATGTTGTATTAAAATTTCTATCTGTCAATAACATGGTGATTCCACCCGCTAATACTGGTAAAGCCAATAATAGCAATATAGTAGTAATTAACACAGACCATACGAATAGAGGTAATCTATGCATACTCATGCCAGGAACCCTCATGTTAATTATAGTAGTTATAAAGTTAATAGAACTTAAAATGGAAGAGACCCCAGCTAGATGTAAACTGAATATGGCCATGTCCACTGCTCCCCCTGAATGAGCTTGAATACTCGCTAATGGGGGATAAACGGTCCAACCTGTACCTGCCCCTTGTTCCACAAACATAGAACCGGTCAATAGTATTAGAGAAGGGGGTAATAACCAGAAACTGATATTGTTTAATCTAGGAAAGGCCATATCAGGTGAACCAATCATGATTGGTACAAACCAATTTCCGAATCCTCCAATCAAGATAGGCATTACCATGAAGAAAATCATTAATAAAGCATGTGCTGTTACAATCACATTATATAGATGATCATCTCCTAACATACTACCTGGAGCTGATAGCTCTAGCCGTATTAACATACTCGAAGCTGTCCCTGCCATTCCAGCAAAAGCCCCAAATAGTAAATATAAAGTACCTATATCCTTATGATTAGTAGAAAATAGCCAACGTGTAAGATATTTGTTCATGCTTACTCTAGATGTAGGTGAGAACACTCGACTTCGTTACGAAGTCAAAGTACCCCAATAAGCTGCTATAGTACGATTAGGTACTCCATTGGGTGTGTCAACAAAGTAACAGGGCTAGAGAAGA